TCTAATTATAAATTATGAAAAAAAAAGGGATGTAGAAAAATGAAAGGATGATAGAAAGAGAGAATAAAGATCTCAATGATATATGATTCCAATATGTATGGTTTATGAAAAATCACTCCATAAAAAAAAGCAGTGTGATAAAGCATCAACATCAATATACAATAAATATAATATATAATATAATAAAAAATAGAATTAATATATGATCATAATAATAAAGAATCTAAATATAAATAATTACTAAATAATAATAATCTAATCAATAATCAATATAGAGATTATCTATCTAATAAGATAGAATAAGGATATAAATAATAGAAACATAGATGAATAATTGAATCGAGCTTCGGGTTAAGAAAACTGAGGAGATTGACTCAGAAACAAATAACTGATTTTGTTGGGAGCTCCATTGCAGAGTTCAGGCCTAAGCATTAATGGAGAAGCTATGGGAACGATGGAACCTGTGACTACATAGGATTTGATTGAAAAAGAATCAATCCTAATGATTCATTGGGTAGGATGGCGGAATGAACCAAGAATAACATAGATTTCTTCTGACTAGTCATAAAATGACCCTACAAATAAAAGAGAAAAGAGTCAATATTCGCCCGCGTAACCTTTTGTTTTATATTTTTTATTTTTATATTTATTTTTCATTTATTGTATGACTTTTTGGATGATTCAATATGAGGTAAAGTTAAATACTTTAGAAAATTTTTTAAAAGTAAAAGAAATAAGCATTATCCATAAACAAACACGTCTAGTGATTCGCGAGGAGCTGGATGAGAAGAAACTCTCATGTCCGGTTCTGCAGTAGAGATGGAATTCAGAAACAACCATCAACTATGACCCAAAAAGAACCAGATTTCGTAAACAACATAGAGGTAGAATGAAGGGAATATCTTGCCGAGGCAATCATATTTGTTTCGGAAGATATGCTCTTCAGGCACTTGAACCTGCTTGGATCACAGCTAGACAAATAGAAGCAGGGCGAAGATCAATGACACGATATGCACGTCGTGGTGTAAAGGTATGGGTACGTATCTTTCCCGACAAACCTGTTACAGTAAGACCTATGGAAACACGTATGGGTTCGGGGAAGGGATCCCCCGAATATTGGGTATCCGTTGTTAAACCGGGCCGAATACTTTATGAAATAAGTGGAGTATCAGAAACTGTAGCCAAAGCAGCTATGAAAATAGCTGCATGCAAAATGCCTATACGAACTCAATTTGTTATTTCAGGATCAGGATAGGTAAACAAAAGTAAGTAAAGGTGTATTGAGAATGAAAAAACAAACGCGGATTTCTTTATCTCTGGACAGACAATATTTATTTTTTCCCTTGTCCCTTGCATTGACATAAGAGATAAAAAAAAAAAAAAAAATGATATGATTCAATCTCAGACCCTTTTAAATGTAGCGGATAACAGCGGAGCTCGAGAGTTGATGTGTATTCGAATCATAGGAACTGGTAATCAACGATATGCTCATATTGGCGATGTTATTGTTGCTGTAATCAAAGAAGCAGTGCCCAACATGCCTCTAGAAAGATCAGAAGTAATTAGAGCTGTGATTGTACGCACGTGTAAAGAACTCAAACGTGACAATGGCATGATAATACGATATGATGACAATGCAGCGGTTATCATTGATAAAGAAGGAAATCCAAAAGGAACTAGAATTTTTGGTGCGATTGCTCGGGAATTGAGACAGTTGAATTTTACTAAAATAGTTTCATTAGCACCCGAAGTCTTATAGTCTTCTAAATCAGACTAGTAGGTTAAAATAGGACATACTTTATTTTATATTTCTATTCTCTATATTATTATTATTATAATTATTATATTAATTATATTAATTAATTAATTATTATTATATTAATTATTATTCGACTATTTATATTTTGATATTTTTATATTTTGATATATTAAATTATACTATTTTATAGTATATTCATTCCTATTTTTATTTCTAGTTATATCATATTTATATCATAGTATAGATATAGAATAGAATATATAATTCTAGAATTTAAATTCTATTTTCTATTAATTTTAATATCTGAAATAGATCCAATTAATAGATCGTGTCTCATGCATATACTTTTAATTAAAAGAAATTATAATTTAATAATAAATTGAATAATAAAAAAAATAAAAAAAAAAGAAAAAAATTAAACTAAAACAAAAAAAGCATGTTGATTATATCAAAAATGAGGAGGCACCAATAACTATAATTCGTCATGGGTAGGGACATTATTGCCGATATAATAACTTCTATAAGAAATGCTGACATGGATAAAAAGGGAAGGGTTCAAATAGCATCTACTAATATCACTAAAAATATTGTTAAAATACTTTTACGAGAAGGTTTTATTGAAAACGTTCGAAAACATCAAGAAAGTAAAAAAAAATTCTTGGTTTTAACCTTACGACATAGAAAGACTAGGAAAGGGAATAAAATTATTTTAAAGCGTATCAGCCGACCCGGTCTACGAATTTATTCCAACTATCAACAAATTCCTAAGATTTTAGGCGGAATGGGGATTATAATTCTTTCTACTGCTCGAGGTATAATGACAGATCGAGAAGCTCGACTAGCAAAAATTGGAGGAGAAATTTTGTGTTATATATGGTGATTCTCCTGCGGTAACTTAATACTCTCTCGAATTTACTATTTATCTATTTGTAAAATAGAGAGGAGAAGTGAATTATAGAATTATAGAACTCTTCCTCTAGTAGTTGATACTTAAAGGGGGTTATCTGAAATGAAAGAACAAAAATTTATTCATGAGGGTTTAATTACTGAGTCACTTTCCAACGGTATGTTTCGAGTTCGATTAGATAATCAAGATCTAATTCTAGGTTATATTTCAGGGAGAATCCGACGCAGTTTTATACGTATACTACCCGGAGATAGAGTAAAAATAGAAATGAGTCGTTATGATTCAACCAGGGGACGCATAATTTATAGACTTCGAAAAAAAGATTCGAACGATTAGATCATTCTTTTAAACATCCCCCTCGTAGGGGTATAATTCGAAAAAAAAAAACTAATTTTTGTTTCCAAAAAAATAGATTCAGAATGAAGGTAAGGAATAAAAAATATGAAAATAAGGGCTTCTGTTCGTAAAATTTGTGAAAAATGTCGACTGATCCGTAGGCGCGGGCGAATTATAGTAATTTGTTCCAATCCGAGACATAAACAGAGACAGGGATAATTCTTCTCAAGTTCTAAATAAAGAACTTTATAAAAGAAAAAAACCCATGTACATGTAAAAAGAAAGAAAAAAGAATCAGTTTTCATATAAAATGGATATTCCGCGTATCTTTCTGTATATCTCTGATTCTTCCTTATTTTTTTTTTTATTCTTATGAATATGAGATAATAAAATATGACAAAACCTATAGCAAAAATTGGTTTACGTAAGAATGCACGTATTGGTTCACATAAGAATGAACGTCGAATACCGAAAGGAGTTATTCATGTTCAAGCGAGTTTCAACAATACTATTGTAACTGTTACAGACGTACGAGGTCGGGTAGTTTCTTGGGCTTCCGCGGGGACTTCTGGATTCAGAAGCACAAGAAAAGGAACACCTTATGCTGCTCAAGCAGCAGCACTCAACGCTATTCGTACAGTAGTGGATCAGGGTATGCAACGAGCAGAAGTTATGATAAAGGGTCCAGGTCTCGGAAGAGATGCGGCATTACGAGCCATTCGTAGAAGCGGAATACTATTAAGTTTCGTACGTGATGTAACACCCATGCCACATAATGGATGTCGCCCCCCTAAAAAAAGACGTGTGTAGAAATAAGAATTCAAGAGATTCCAATAAAAATAAATGAGTCAATGATCCGATCCAATAATCATAAAGAAAATAAAAATAATAGTATGGTTCTAGAAGAAGTAGCAGGATCCACTCGAACACTACAGTGGAAATGTGTTGAATCAAGAGTAGACAGCAAGCGCCTTTATTATGGTCGTTTCGTTCTGTCCCCGCTTATGAAAGGTCAAGCCGATACCGTAGGTATTGCCATGCGAAGGGCTTTACTTGGCGAAATAGAAGGAACATTTATCACACGTGCAACATCTGAGAATGTGCTGCACGAATATTCTACGATAGTAGGTATTGAAGAATCAGTACATGATATTTTAATAAATTTGAAAGAAATTGTATTGAAAAGTAATCTATATGGAGTTAGGGACGCATCCATTTGCGTCAGAGGTCCAAAATACATAACCGCTCAAGATATCATCTCACCACCTTCTGTAGAAATAGTTGACACGACACAGCATATAGCTAACCTGACAGAACCAATTGATTTGTGTATTGAATTACAAATCAAGAGAGATCGCGGATATCATATGAAATCTACAAACGAATCTCACGATGGAAGTTATCCTATAGATACTGTATCCATGCCTGTTCTAAATGCGAATCATAGTATTCATTCTTACGGGAATGGGAATGAAAAACAAGAAATACTCTTTCTAGAAGTATGGACGAATGGAAGTTTAACTCCTAAAGAAGCACTTTATGAAGCTTCTCGTAATTTGATTGATTTATTGATTCCCTTTCTACATGCAGAAAAAAAGGACATGAATTTCGAGGAAAATGAAAACAGATCGAATCTACCCCCTTTTTCCTTTCAAGACAAATTCACTGATTTAAAGAAAAACAAAAAACGAATTCCATTAACATGTATTTTTATTGACCAATCAGAATTGCCTTCCAGGGCCTATAATTATCTCAAAAGGTCCAATATACATACATTATTGGACCTTTTGAGTCATAGTCAAGAGGATCTTATGAAAATGGAATATTTTCGCATAGAAGATGTAAAACAGATATTGGGCACTCTACAGAAGCATTTTTCAATCAATTTACCTAAGAAAAAGTGTTAATTTTAAATCCGTTGGAATTCTAAAATTTTTTAGTTTTTTTTTATAAAGAAAAAAGAATAGAATGAGTTTTGAATCTACGGCACGATCCATATATTTGCGGATATAGATCATAAACCTACTTAAGATTATAAAATTGATTGATGTATCTAGGGAAGATCCAGAACGGGATCTTCCTTAGATACCTATGTCCTGGCATTTCACGGTTTAATCAATTTTAAAAAGACCTAAAGTTAGGGATTTCTCAATAGGCAATGTTGCTCCAATACCTAACCAAAGAGCTACTGCAGTACCGATCAAAAAGACTGTTGTAGCTACTGGACGACGAAATGGATTTTGGAATTTATTGACATTCTCCAAAAAGGGTACTGTCAATAATCCTATTGGTACTGAAACCATTAAAAGAACACCCAATAACTTATTTGGTACTGTACGAAGTATTTGAAATACGGGAAAGAAGTACCATTCGGGTAATATTTCCAACGGAGTTGCAAATGGATCTGCCGGTTCACCAATCATTGACGGCTCTAGAACTGCTAAGCCTACATTACATGCAATAGTGCCTAGAATTACTACTGGAAAAATATATAAAAGATCATTGGGCCATGCAGGTTCTCCATAATAATTATGCCCCATACCCTTAGCCAATTTAGCTCTTAATACAGGATCGTTCAAATCAGGTTTCTTTGTTATTTGGATAGGTGAATTCTTAAGGATCCATCCCCCAAAAGAACCGGACATGATAATTTTTTATCATCCGGCTCGAGCACAAGAATCAAAAGAATGACAGAAATAGATCCATAGAACATAAATGGGTACATAGAGAATCTATATTTCATATCATACATATCTACATATACAATGTAGAATGAGTAGAATGACTCTATGTAAGAAAAGATTTATAAAATTCCATTTCCCCGGGTTGCAACGATTCATTGCTCATTGCAAAGAATTCAGTTCTGGCAAAGAAATGCTCCATATCCAAGCAGGCTTACAACGATAATGATCAAGTGCTTTTTGGATTATCTCATGTCTTTTGTTTGCTATTTATCCCCACAAAATCTCGATTTTCTTACATACAACAATACAAAGTTTTTACTTATTATTAATAAAGTCTAATCTCTGTTCTTCTTTAGATCCCTTATTTCACTCCGATAGTATTATAGATCAGGGTCGATGCAAAGGAAATGAATGCATCTACATACTATAATTAGATTACTATCAAATCAAATTAATCAAATAAATACTATCTATCTAATCTAATATCTAATTACTAATAAATTAATAAATTATAATTTTATAATTATTATAATATAATATATAATTATATAATAAAAAAAATCAAACAAAGTGGAATAGATAGAACATTGGATCATGCCACATCACTTATTCTAGGGATCTTACGGAGCCTGTTCATGCATAACATGATTAGGGTATAATCATAGAAAAGATTCTCCTCAAGCTAACCGGCCTATCCTATGCTACATAAGGGGATTGACCTGATGGTTGGATGCAGAGACACATTGGGTTGTGAATTCCAACGTGGCGGAAAAAATCATATATCCGCATGGAACAATCAATAGTTCAAGTCACACACTCCCATAATCCATCCTCTTTTAGTAAAATATACTTCAACTATTCGTAACAATACAATACTTCAGAGTTGAAGAGAAGTATCCAAATAACATGCCTTAATTTTTCAATAATCCATATTTGTTTTGTAGCAATTAAATATTTTTGTTCCTCCCCTATATGATAAATTACAAATATATATGATCTGCCTTTTCTATAAAGGACCTGAAATGCCTTGCTTACGTATCATTGGGAAGTGCATTAACATAAATACGGCAGTAAGAAGAGGTAATACAAAAGTATGTAAACTATAAAAACGAGTCAAAGTGGATTGGCCCACACTAGCGCTTCCACGTAATAATTCTACCAGGGACGATCCTATTATAGGAATAGCTTCAGGCACGCCTGTTACGATTTTTACTGCCCAATAGCCAATTTGGTCCCGAGGTAAGGAATAACCAGTTACGCCAAAAGATGCGGTCAATACAGCCAGAACCACCCCCGTAACCCAAGTTAATTCGCGGGGTTTTTTAAACCCACCCGTAAGATACACACGAAATACGTGCAAGATCATCATTAGAACCATCATACTTGCTGACCATCGATGAACTGATCGAATTAACCAACCAAAATTGGCCTCAGTCATTATGTATTGAACAGAGGAAAAAGCCTCTGTAACAGTTGGACGATAGTAAAAAGTCATAGCAAAACCCGTAGCCACTTGTACTAAAAAACAAGTAAGCGTAATCCCGCCTAGACAATAAAATATGTTGACATGAGGAGGAACATATTTACTAGTTATATCATCTGCAATCGCTTGAATCTCGAGACGTTCTTCGAACCAATCATATACTTTATTGAGATAGGTAACCCAAGAAGGACTCCCCCTCTGAGAGCCACATATGAGAATTTCATCTCGTACGGCTCAAGCCGAAACACACAAATACTGGTTTCAATGGATATGGAATAGATAGTTCAAAACTTCTTGGGTCTTAGCCACGTCACTCTATTTGACCCAAAGATACGAAGTAAGAATAAGAAAAATCCGGAATCTCTTCTTTGTGATGATAATGCCAAGAAATACAATCTCAAGTTGGCTCCTCCATCTTTCTTTTATGTTAATTATAACAGGCCTCTTGAATCTTCTCTTCCCTATCTTTTTTTTTTTTTTTAACTTTATTTGATATTATTTGATAAGAATTATCTTGTTGAGACCCTATGAATCAATTGAAACCTCAGATTCATACTAGAACCACGATGATTTAAGAAAGCAAAAGCTAAACTAAAAGTTTCTCTGAGTAAAAACCATTTGATCATCACTTATTCAATGAATGTAATGACTCAATAAAATCTATATCTATAGCTATAGCTATAGAAAGAGTTTTCTTTTGGTCAAAACTGAAAGGAAAAATTTGTTTGATTTCGAAAAAGCCTATTTCCATCCGCTTGCGAGGTCTGAAGAATAGGTATGAATCATAGTTCAAATATTTCTTTTATTGATCTATTCTATATAGTCCGTGCTCCAGAGACTAGAATAAATATCTGACGAAGTAGAATCATCTTGATAGAGATGACAGGTACATTCTCTGTATTATCAATAGGATCAATTATAACAAGTCACACGCTCATATTCCGGAAATGAAATATTGAAACAAATAAATTTCACGATCGAACTACCAGAATAGTCTATAAATACAAGTCTTAAGCAATCTTAAGTTGAAGTATTAAGTAAGTTTAAGTAAAATAATACTTTTTTATTGATTTATTGAAAAATAAGGACTTCCCGTTTTTATAAACTTTTATAAATTTTATAAACTAATTCATTGAAATTCCGTCCAGTAAAATGGAAGAATTATAAATTTCCAAAATAATAGATAAAAATATTGCAAATAGAGCCATTGCAACCCCCATAATTGGTGTAGTCCCCCATCCTGGAGCTACTTTTCCATATTCCGAATTCAATGGTTTCAATAAATTCCCTACGTTAGTTCGTCTTGGCCCAGATCTAGAACTACTCTCAACGGTTTTTGTAGCCATAAATCCTCTTTCATCATGAGTTGAAATCTGTTGACTTTGTATATCCTTCCGTTTTAGTTGTAAATAAACGACATTGTGGTGATCCATTGTGATCTTGAAATTATCGAAAAATGGAAACAGCAACCCTAGTCGCCATCTCCATATCCGGTTTACTTGTAAGCTTTACTGGGTACGCCTTATATACCGCTTTTGGGCAACCCTCGCAAAAATTAAGAGATCCCTTCGAAGAACATGGGGACTAGTTGAAGTAATGAGCCCCCCATATTCATATTGGGGGGCTCATTACTTCCATGGAGATAATGAAAAATCATTTCATTTTTTTAGTTGGAACTTTAGGTGGTTCTCGAAAAAAGATAGCGAAAAAGATTATTCCTAAAGTTGAAACTAACAGGAATGTATAAACCAATGCTTCCATAGATTCGATCGTGGTTTACAATTATAGCTTCCATACCTATTCATTTTGGGTCATTTACAAAAAAAAATTATAAATTTAAATTTACAATTTGCTATTACTATAACTATAATATAAATAACTATAATATAAATTCTAAATGATAGTATAATATTTACTATATACCATATTTAATACTATAATTTATATAATTTAGTATTACTTAGTATTACTATAATTCTATCTATCTATCTATCTATATATATATAAATATATAAGTATAATATAAATAGTATAATATAAATATTAATATAAATATAATAATAATAAAAAAATAAATAAAATAAATAATAATATAGATAATAATAGATAATAAAAAAAGATAAAAAAAAATATATATATATATATAGGCAAAGGAATCTTGTATCAAACTACTTGTCTCCTTGTAGTTGGATCTCCAAGTTTTTGGAATGCTCCAAATTCCACTTGAGCATCCAAATCTGGATCAATACCGGCAAAAACATCTCTAAACAAGGTTCTGGCGCCGTGCCAAATGTGTCCGAAAAAAAAGAGCAAAGCAAATGTAGTATGCCCAAAAGTGAACCAACCCCTCGGACTGCTACGAAAAACACCATCGGATTTCAAAGTAGCCCGGTCTAATTCAAAAATTTCACCTAATTGGGCACGTCTAGCATATTTTTTCACAGTAGCAGGATCACTATAACTGACTCCATTGAGTTCTCCACCATAGAATTCAACAGTTACCCCTACTTGTTCAACACTATACTTTGATTCTGCCCTTCTAAAAGGAACATCGGCCCTCACAATTCCGTCTCCATCTACCAAAACTACCGGAAATGTTTCAAAAAAGGTAGGCATACGACGTACAAAGAGTTCGCGCCCTTCTTTATCTCTAAATATGGGGTGCCCTAACCACCCAACAGCTATTCCATCCCCGTTGTCCATTGAACCTGCTCTGAATAATCCCCCTTTCGCCGGATTATTACCAATGTAATCGTAAAAAGCTAATTTTTCGGGAATTTTGGACCAAGCTTCTGATAAGCTCAGATTTTCGGCTAGTCCGGCCCCAACTC